AAACTTTTGCTTCTCTATTTTCGTTCTTTATCATAAAAGTTTTCCCCCGCCAATGAATGATAAGTGCCTAGGTGAAGTATAGTATAAGATAAGTCAGAAAAGTCTAAGTCTTATTAGTATACTCTTACTATAAGATAAAAGAGAAAGACTCTTAAGTCTAAATACTATTAAGATAAGGCTTTTCTTTTCATATGAATACTTAGTAGAACGACTAACGACGAGATTTATTATCGTTTCTCGCGTGTCTCACGAAAGTTAGAGTAGGTGCGAATTCTCCCAATTTGTGACCGACCATACGATCTGTGATATAAATAGGTAAATGTTCCTTTCCATTATGAATAGCGATTGTATGGCCAATCATTGTGGGTATAATGGTAGATGCCCGAGACCAAGTCACTATGATTTCTTTCTCCTCCCTCCTGTTGAGTTTTTCAATTCTTCCCAATAAATGATTAGCTACAAAAGGATTTTTTTTTAGTGAACGTGTCACGGCTGATTACTCCTTTTTTTACATTTTTTAAATTGGCATTCTATGTCCAATATCTCGATCTTAATCTGAAGTCTAATGATGAATGGAAAAAAGAGAAAATCCTTTAGCTAGATAAGGGAAGGGGCGGATGTAGCCAAGTGGATCAAGGCAGTGGATTGTGAATCCACCATGCGCGGGTTCAATTCCCGTCGTTCGCCCATCACATTATTTCCAATTCCAAAGATTCGATTTTAAATGTTCCTATTTACGGCGACGAAGAATAAAACTATCACTATATTTGTTCCTTTTCCTGCTTCTTCTTCCAAGCGCAGGATAACCCCAAGGGGTTGTGGGTTTTTTTCTACCAATTGGGGCTCTCCCTTCACCGCCCCCATGGGGATGGTCTACAGGGTTCATAACTACTCCTCTTACTACAGGACGCTTACCTAGCCAACACTTAGATCCGGCTCTACCCAAACTTTTTTGGTTCACCCCAACATTACCCACTTGTCCGACTGTTGCTAAGCAGTTTTTGGATATCAAACGGACCTCCCCAGATGGTAATCTTAATGTGGCCGATTTACCCTCTTTTGCAATCAGTTTCGCTACAGCGCCTGCTGCTCTAGCTAATTGTCCACCTTTTCCAAGTGTGATTTCTATGTTATGTATGGCCGTGCCTAAGGGCATATCGGTTGAAGTAGATTCTTCTTTTTTATCAATAAAAACCCCTTCCCAAACTGTACAAGCTTCTTCCAAAGCATACGGCTTTCTAGATGTATATGATGATATCTAGACAGATGGATCTTATATGAATCGTATGATGAAGTACCACGTGAGTGGATATATAGGAATCCAAATCTGCCGAATCACTCATGTTATGATCTTCTACATCCTAGGTCTCCCCGTTCCGTCATCTGGCTTATGTTCTTCATGTAGCATTCAGACCGGATGACTCTATGAAATTACGTCGATACTTCCACATATTACGGGTAACGTAGGAGACATCTCTATTTTTTCCCGGAGGGTCTTTCTAATTACCACTGCTTAACTTTCAATTCGCCTCTGACCATCAAATGAAATGTGAATAACCCGTCCTCCTCTCTTTGAAACAAGGGGCGCTTCCGGTTCTGTGCGCGCTTCAAACAATTTTGTCTTCTCCATATTACCATATCTCTAGAGTCAATAATTTTCTATGAGGAACTACTGAACTCAATCACTTGCTGCCGTTACTCAACAGTTTTCTGTTGAGGTCTATCCCGTAGAGGTACTCCAATTGGATCAGTGATCGATTTCTAGGTTTCGTCGTAAACCTAATTGGTTACTTCCAATTACGTAAATCAATAGTTCAAACCGCACTCAAAGGTAGGGCATTTCCCATTGATATAGGAACTTCTGTACCAGAAACAATGGTATCTCCAATTATAGCCCCTCTGGGATGTAAAATATATCTCTTCTCACCATCCCCATAGTGTATGAGACAAATGTATGCATTTCGATTAGGGTCATATTCTATGGTTACGATTCTACCAGATATCTCTTTTTCATTCCGTCGAAAGTCGATTTTACGGTATAGACGCTTATGACCTCCCCCTCTATGCCCTGCGGTAATGATCCCTCTGGCATTACGACCTTTACCACAACGATGCTGTCCATAGATCAAATTATTTCGTGGATTGGATTTCACTTGACTGTCTATGGCTCCATTGCGTGTGCTCGAGGTAGAAGTTTTGTATAAATGTATTGCCGTGTTATTAAGTCTTTTGCTTTAAGTTCTTTTCTCTATAAGAGGTGGAATAGAATAACCCGGTTGAAGCGTAATGATCATACGTCTGTAATGCATTGTATGTCCCATAATAGGTCCCATCCTTCTACCCTTTCCCGGGAGTCGATGACTATTCATAGCTATTACCTTGACACCAAAGAAGAGTTCGACCCAATGCTTTATTTCTGTCCTAGTTGATCCTGATTCGACATTAAAAGTATATTGATTGTTCCCCAATAACCGAATACTTTTTTCTGTAAATACTGCATATTTGATTCCATCCATAAATCCATTTTCTTCCCTATGAGTTCCAGTATCGATAAGAATTCTAGTTCTTACTGTTCATATGTTATGGTATGAATATACCATACCAATTCGCTATGTATGGATGATGAGATTCCATTGATACAGAGTCAATTCCAATAGACTTATTGAATGTTCCCATTGGCGTGCATCCAGCAGGAATTGAACCTACGAATTTGCCAATTATGAGTTGGGCGCTTTAACCATTCAGCCATGGATGCTTAACAGGGATCATCGTACATCGTGAATAACCAAATTCCAATTGAAATGAAATCTTTAGGAGGAATCAATGAAACGACATCAATTCAAATCCTGGATATTCGAATTGAGAGAGATATTGAGAGAGATCAAGAATTCTCACTATTTCTTAGATTCATGGATCAAATTCGATTCAGTGGGATCTTTCACTCACATTTTTTTCCACCAAGAACGTTTTATGAAACTCTTTGACCCCCGAATTTGGAGTATCCTACTTTCACGTGATTCACAGGGTGCAACAAGCAATCGATATTTCACGATCAAAGGTTTAGTACTGCTTGTAGTAGTGGTCCTTCTATCTCGTATTAACAATCGAAAGATGGTCGAAAGAAAAAATCTCTATTTGATGGGGCTTCTTCCTATACCTATGAATTCCATTGGACCCAGAAAGGAGACATTGGAAGAATCTTTTTGGTCTTCCAATAGAAATAGGTTGATTGTTTCGCTCCTGTATCTTCCAAAAGGGAAGAAGATTTCTGAGAGTTGTTTCATGGATCCGCAAGAGAGTACTTGGGTTATCCCAATAAAGAAAAAGCGTATCATGCCTGAATCTAACCGGGGTTCGCGGTGGTGGAGGAACCGGATCGGAAAAAAGAGGGATTCTAGTTGTCAGATATCTAATGAAACCGTAGCTGGAATTGAGATCTCATTCAAAGAGAAAGATAGCAAATATCTGGAGTTTCTTTTTTTATCCTATACGGATGATCCGATCCGCAAGGACCATGATTGGGAATTGTTTGATCGTCTTTCTCCGAGGAAGAAACGAAACATAATCAACTTGAATTCGGGACAGCTATTCGAAATCTTAGGGAAAGACTTGATTTGTTATCTCATGTCTGCTTTTCGTGAAAAAAGACCAATTCAGGGGGAGAGTTTCTTCAAACAACAAGGAGCTGGGGCAACTATGCAATCCAATGATATTGAGCATGTTTCTCATCTCTTCTCGAGAAACAAGTGGGGTCTTTCTTTGCAAAATTGTGCTCAATTTCATATGTGGCAATTCCGCCAAGATCTCTTCGTTAGTTGGGGGAAGAATCAGCACGAATCGTATTTTTTGAGGAACGTCTCGAGAGAGAATTGGATTTGGTTAGACAATGTGTGGTTGGTAAACAAGGATCGGTTTTTTAGCAAGGTACGGAATGTATTGTCAAATATTCAATATGATTCCACAAGATCTATTTTCGTTCAAGTAACGGATTCTAGCCAATGGAAAGGATCTTCTTCTGATCAATCCAGAGATCATTTCGATTCCGTTAGAAATGAGAATTCAGAATATCACACATTGATCGATCAAACAGAGATTCAGCAACTAAAAGAGAGATCGATTCTTTGGGATCCTTCCTTTCTTCAAACGGAACGAACAGAGATAGAATCAGATCGATTCCCGAAATGCCTTTTTGGATCTTCCTCCATGTCCTGGCTATTCACAGAACCTGAGAAGCGGATGAATAATCATCTGCTTCCGGAAGAAATCGAAGAATTTCTTGGGAATCCTACAAGATCAATTCGTTCTTTTTTCTCTGACAGATGGTCAGAACTTCATCTGGGTTCGAATCCTACTGAGAGGTCCACTAGAGATCCTAAATTGTTGAAGAAAAAACAAGATGTTTCTTTTGTCCCTTCCAGGCGAGCGGAAAAGAAAGAAATGGTTGATATATTCAAGATAATTACGTATTTACAAGATACCGTCTCAATTCATCCTTCGGAACCAGATTCGGGATGTGATATGGTTCCGAAGGATGAACCGGATATGGACAGTTCCAATAAGATT